ATTGGATGCCCTACTGCGTTACAAAATTTCGCTTTAGCCAATGATCCAATCAGAGGAATAATTGGAACTATTGTATCGAGTTTATTGGGAGCATTATTTAGTAGAAATGAATTTTCTAGCATTTGATTCCGCACCACTGCAGGATTTCGTCGAACACTTGAAAAGTAACTCAAAAAATCGAGGGAATGCTTGGATAATTGGTTTATACGGATACTTGCCGCGTGAGACCATACATCAAAATGACATTGCCATAAATTGACAAGGTAAGATTTCCATTTATTCATTAGAAGAGGTGTGTCTTTGGAAGCCAGAATTGATTTTCCTTGATATCTAACATAATGCATGAAAGGATCCTTGAGAAAGCATGGGATGACCGGAAAATCATTAGCAAAGACTTCGGCAAAATGTTCTATTTTTCTATATAAACAGAGTCGTTCAAAAAGGAATCCAGAAGATGTTAATCGTAAATGAGAAGATTGGTTACGGAGAAAAAGGAAGCTGGATTCGTATTCACATATATAAGAATTATATAGGAATAAAAAAAATCTCGGATTACTTTTTGAAAAAATGGAAATAGATTTATTTGTAATAATAAGACTGTTACAATTAGAATACTCATGAAGAAAGAACCGCAATAAATGCAAATAAGAAGCATCTTTCACCCGGTAACGAAGGGTTTGAACCAATATTTCCAGATGGGCAGGGTAGGGTATTAGTATATCCGCCGAATAATTTAAATGTGGGAACTTTTCCTCTAAAAAGGGAAATATTGAATGAATGGATCGTAAATTGTAAAATCTTACGATTTCTGCCCCTTCTAAAGAAGATATTAATCGTAGATAAAATGGAATTTCCACAATGATTGCAAATCCTTCTGATAGAATTTTAGAATGCAAATTCTTGTTGTACCCAAAAAATGGATTTTGTTTAGAATCATTAGCAGAAATTATCAAATAATTCAGTTGATACATTGTAGTAATTAAGCGTTTTACAATCAGTAAACTAGATTTATTATCATAACCTATATTTTCCAACAACATGTATCTATTTAAACCATGACCATGAGCAAGTGCATAACTATATTCCCGAAAGATAAGTGGGTATAGGAAGTCATGTTGCCGAAATCTATCGAGTTCTAAATATCCTTGAAATTCCTCCATTTAAAATTAGATGGGGATAAGGGATTTCTTTTTGGTTATTAAATGACACATAGTACGATACAGTCAAAACAGGATATTATAGTAAGAAATAAATAGATATATACCCCGGAACCAGATAAGACTGATCGACGGACTCTTTAGCCTCTCCTTTTCCATCTAATTTAATTGGTTTATGTTCATTCGAGGATAACAAGATGGTTAGAAATCCTTTATTTGTTCAACCCAATCGCTCTTTTGATTTTGGAAAAAAAGGATTTTTATCTTTATCAATAGACTGCTTTTTCTACACATTTACCCCCACACTCTAATGGAGAATAGCTACTAATAATTAGGATTTAAAAAAAAAATCGATGATCCACTTATGGGAAAAGCATTTCCCGCATCAAGGACTAATCTATTTTTAACGTTTAATTAGATCGGGTAATCGTTCAAATTAAGAACAGAAGCTCGTTTCTTTTTTTTTTGTTTACCTATAATTGGAGCCATAGGGCTCTATCCATTTATTCACTTAACCCAAAATTTAATTTTATTTTTTTTCGTCAAGAATTTAAACAAAGTTTTGAACCGATCCGCTAAGAATAAAATATTCTCGGAATTCCACATTGATACGACATGCTGCTTTTTCCATTCATTCCTTTGAGGATCAGTCGCGGTTTTACAAGCTCTAGAGATAGTATCGACGAAGACGTTGCTTCATACAAATGTGTAAAAATTGCCAGTCGCACTTAAAAGCCGAGTACTCTACCGTTGAGTTAGCAACCCCCCCCCCAAAAAAAAATGTGTAGATCCAATCGGAATAAAAAATTAGATTTAATTGCACACCGAAATCCAAATAGTAAAATAGCAAAAACATTGCTAATCGATTCTGAACATAAAAAAAATAATGAACATATTAGATGCAAATACACTGACTTCTAAAATAAGAATCTAGATTAAGATAAGGATATGGATTAAGTCAAAATTGATGTACTACCACGGATTTAGTTCGTATCTTATCCTATCTTATCCGTTTTTTTTTTCAATAAAATAAATAAATAAAGGCTTCTCGTATCCCAGCAAATCCGACGAATCCGTCGTTTAAATAAAGTAAAATAAAAAAACCAAGTCCATAGATGGAACAGAGGGAAATAGATACATTTATTCATGATCGGATTATATTTGTTTGATACACTGTTGTCAATATTAATGTAAATCTTAAGAAAAGAACACAATGTGGAGAACCATAAATTAAAATAAAAAAAAAAATTAAATATTGAATTAATATAATAAAATATAAATTATACAAATAAAGAAAAACTAATGACTTGTATTGAATTGGCACTAACTATATATGGATAATAAACATGGATACAAAAGGATGTAAGCGTAAGAATCAATATTCGTAGCAAAGTATCGCAATGCTTGGGTTTACTTAATCCATATAAGTAAAAAAAAAAAATAAATCTTAAATCCCATTTGTTTTTTTTTATTTATTTGTTCATAACATAAAAAAAGTGAAAGTTTCAACTAAAAAACAACTAGTATTGAATTAGCAATAATGTAAATATTTTGGATTTCTAAATCCAACTACTTCGGTTATTCATTTGATCTTTTTTCATCTGTCTTAAATTAAATGAATTTCTATCACTAAAATAAAAATAAATTTTTGTCGTTATAGAAGACGACATTTTTTAGTAGTAGACATTTTTTGGTAGTAATAATAAATAGGTATGAATAGAACAAAAGAGGGGGGGCGGTAGTATATAAAAGGTTATACAAAGTTATATAAGCCCCCTCTTTTGTTCTATTCATTAATTGAATTTAATTTAATCTGTTGATTAAGGCAAAGTTACATAAAAACTCCCGCCTTCTTCGAAATATCATGAACAGTTCCCGTAGGTTGAGCGCCCCTTTCAAGTAAATATAGAATAGCAGGAACATTTAAATAGGTTTGATTCTTTAGCGGATCATAAAAGCCCACTTTCCGAAGAGCTCTTCCTTCTCTTCGGCATCGAGCATCAATTGCAACGATTCGATAAACCACCCATTGGGATAGATGTAGATGAATAATACCCCCCCTAGAAACGTATAAGAGGTTTTCTCCTCATACGGCTCAAGAAAATTCGAAATTATGTCTATGGATCGAATTTTAAATTTTTAATTAGTAATGTCAAATGGATCCATAAAATAATCAAATCAATTAAATATGAGTTAAGTACTTTTTAGTATTCCTTATTATTATCCGAAAAAGAAAATAAAATCATTTGTATTCGCATCCTCATAACTCAAGTTGGATAACTCGCTAATAACCCAAGGAAACCCTTTACTTTAGGTATTTCGTTTATTGAGCGATCTCTAACCACGCACCTTTTTTGTCTTTAGAATCTATTTTGATTCTTAATTAGAATCTATTTATTGAGACAACTGAAAGTGGTATTTCCTTGTTCCAGGATTCTTTATCGTTTCTTTGAATCATTGGGTTTAGACATTACTTCGGTGATTTTTAATCGTTTCAAAAAACGTCAGCAACATACCCTTTTTGTGATTTCTTTTTATCAAAAAATCATACAAATGGTCGATTTGATTCCTGCGCGATACACTTTTAATCGAAAGAGTTTTACCAATTCCAAGAGGTTTTACTTATAAATTTGAAAATTGGATCCTTTCGATTTTTATATGGAAAATATACTTACGAAGCTGTTTCAACTTATTAATTAACACTAACCCTAGACCCGTTCCCTTAAAAAATGAATCAATACTTTTTTTTACTCGAGCTCCATTAAGATCATGTACTATTTGCATCCCAACCCCCGACCTCAAAAAGGAGGGTTCTAGTGAAACAGAACAAACGATGTCGAGCCAAGAGCACCCTCATTCCTATCTAATTAATATAAAAAGAAAATGATGGATGTAAGAATCCACAGACGACCATATCCCTCAAGTCGCACGTTGCTTTTTACCACATCGTTTTAAACGAAGTTTTACCATAACATTTCCTAGTAGGTTGCTGTAAACAGTATGTAATTGATTCCATTATGGACTCATGAATAATCATTGGTTCGTTCGGTACATAGTAATCCATACTTTTATGAATGGGTAATTTCTCAAGAAGTATCAGCACGAATTAAATTTAACCCCATATAATATATAGAAATATAATAAATATTTTTTTAATATATTATTTTATTTTTTCTTTAGAAAATATAAATATTAGAATATAAAAAAATTGAACTAATAAATAAGACAAATAAGTTTTTTTTTAATCTGCATCTTGAGGTGACTTGCTAAAATAGATTCACCAATTTCACACTTCTTCGAGTACCAAGGACTCATAAGACATTATTAAAAATATTTAATTGATTGAAAAATTTCCTATTTCACTATCATTACATTATTTGAATAAGGCTTTACAGTAAAAATCGCATTTTGATAATAATAGAGAAAAATTCATATTCGGATTAAACCATAAAAAAAATGTAAATTCTTTTTGTTTTTCACGAGGTGGTGGATAAAGACTGATAGAATAGAGGCTTGGGGTTGTTATTCTTTTTGATAAATCATAATTAAAAGAAGATCCCCATACCTATCAGGTAGACTAAACAAATATCTTTGAAAGTAATTAGAAACATTCTATGTTAAAGGGTAAAGTTAAATATTTTAAATTTAGGGATAACAAATCTATTGTCACAAAACTCAATTGAAATAAAATAAAGTTTTCAATGAATCAATGAAATAGAAGAAATAGAACGATAACAATACATATATATAAGTCTTCGCTCCCTTTCTGCGTAGTTTATTTGACTTGGAGTCAATAATCCGGCTGCAATTATTTCCTAAGGAAAAGCGACTAAGATGTATGAATACACTTTGTCTCAATTGGTACATATCATATATTTACAATTTTTCATAAAAGAAAACACAAAATACTTAAAAACGGGGTTCAAAGAAAAGACATATGTTACGTATGTAACTTGATTTTTTTTTAATGAAATTCAGACAGCCGTATATATTGAAATTGGTATTTTACATTGACGTTTAACTCCTATCTACTGCGTCAATTCTATGAATATGATGAATCCTAAATAAAAAAAGAATCCTATTAGAGTGTTCCAGACTATTACTATTTTGTATAAATGTAAATTAAAACAAGTACAGATTAAATCATGGCTCGTATTTTTATTTTATGAAGAACTAACTTATTAAATAGAAATATGATTTAATCTATGCTCCCCTCTTACCTGTATACAAATAGATTCAATTACATCTGTGTGTTATTTGAACACGATTCGATTTTTTATTTTTGAAAAAGATATAATTCATATAAGAATCAATCATTATAGGAAAGCAAAATCAGATTATAACCAATCTTATTCTACTCTTAAAAAAAAAAAAAAAAATAAGGTTGTTTAAAAAAGGGCAATCTTTCTTTTATTCTGATATAAAATAGAAAATCTATATTCTGATATGATATATATAATATAATAGGTATGCTCTGGGACGGAAGGATTCGAACCTCCGAATACCGGGACCAAAACCCGTTGCCTTACCACTTGGCCACGCCCCATTTTTGATTTCTATTCGACATTAATAAAGACTAATATTGATAGTAGTTCTTCGTCAATTCTAGTCCAAATCTATATAGAATAGATTAGAGTGTTGCTAGGATTTTGAGACATTTAGATAGAGAATTAAACGACATTTATTGATCATTACATACAATTCAATTAAGATATTGTATGAAAGTATGGTTTTGTCTATTCTCTTTTGATTTGAGAATTGAAGGATTTTTGATTGGGTTAATTAAAAAAAAAAATAAGATTATAATAACTCATATTAAGAACTCATCATATTAATAACTCAATCAAAATAAATACAATTATCTTCAAGAACAAAGAAAAAAATGTTTGTTATGCTTAATATCTTTAGTTTGATCTGTATTTGTCTTAATTCTGCTCTTTCTTCAAGTAGTTTTTTCTTCTCAAAATTGCCCGAGGCTTATGCTTTTTTGAATCCAATCGTAGATTTTATGCCAGTAATACCTTTGCTCTTTTTTCTCTTAGCTTTTGTTTGGCAAGCTGCTGTAAGTTTTCGATGAGATCTTTAATACGGTCCTAGAAAAATTCATGATTTATTCTTAAAAAAAAATTCTAACAATTCATAAGATCAGATAAGTCTTATAGTATAACCCTTCGATTCAAATAATTAAATTCTTGGATCGCCACAATAAGTCTGGGCTCCCCCCAGTTCCTCATTCGGACCCTTTTTTACAGTGAAAGAACCTAGTAGATTCCTCCGCAATATCTAATTGCGGGTATGAAAAAGCTTTTGGTAATGAAAGACTTGACTCTTATTACATATTACAAATGAATTTCTGAAAATTCTTTTTTATTTCTATAGATTTAGAAAAATAATTTCGTGGTGTCAAAATAAGGTATGTGGTATAAAAATGGAGAATCTATTATCTTTTTTTCCAAAAAAAATGATCTTGGAGATTGTGTAATGCTTACTCTTAAACTATTTGTTTACACAGTAGTGGTATTCTTTGTTTCTCTCTTTATCTTCGGATTCCTATCTAATGATCCAGGACGGAATCCTGGACGTGAAGAGTGAAGAATAAAAAATAACAATAAAGTTTCTGTTTTCCTTGCTTGATTTTAAAATGTTCTTAGGATTTTATTTATTCCACATTTTTAACTATTAATTAAAATGAAATAAAAAAAAAGACTCGTTGAAAGAGAAATTGAAAGATAAAGAAAAAATACCAAGTCATCCACTAAAGCGGAAAGAGAGGGATTCGAACCCTCGGTACGAAAAACCCGTACAACGGATTAGCAATCCGACGCTTTAGTCCACTCAGCCATCTCCCCAAATTGAAATAAAAAGGATAATTACTAGATTATATTACACAAAAACAGTAAGACTTGAAAAAGGGCCCTCTCTTTATACCTCTTTATTATTCAGTATATAATTATTATATAGATATCTAATTATAGAGACATAGAAAAATAGAAAAAACAATATAGAAAATAAAAATCAGTGATTTCATTTAGGTAAAGTAAGGGCTCGAAAGCGATATCTCAACTCCACTATTCCCATGAATATAAATTTAGATATATAACCACCTAATGCCCCAAGAATATTATATATTATATAAACTATAAATTATATAGCAATGAATTTCTTATATAAAAAAATTATAGAATTAATAAATAGTAAATAAAAAGTAATAATAAATATATAAATTAAAATTAAATAAATAATAAAAAAAGAGTACCTCTTTGCTTTCGTCTGCAAGATCCTTTTTTACTTTTACTTCCACAGCCCGGCCCCCGGTCCTGACCGGGCCGGGTCTTTCGTTTTTGTTCCAATGAATCATAGAAAAAAATGATTTATTTGATTTGAAAAAAAAAAAAAATGATTAATGATTGTTGTTGTTTCAAGAACAATCATAATAAAGGCAATTTCTATTCCTATCATACAGAATAGAATCCGAGTGTCATTTCTTAATTATTTTATTCTTGCACAATTTATGTTATGGCATACGCCTTTTTTTTATCGAGACGTATCCATCTCATTTAAATAACTAAAAAAGCGTGTTTTTTTAGTTATTTAAATAAATCCTCTTTCCCCAATCCCATTAGTCTCCTTGGCCAAAGCATATCAACGCTCTAATTTTCATGATTCTTTTCTGATCCTATCGTCTTAATTATGACCCATTTTTTTGTTCGACAAAAGATCCATTTATATACAATAATCACATTGTAGCGGGTATAGTTTAGTGGTAAAAGTGCGATTCGTTCTATTAATCCCTTAAATGGTTAAGGGGTCCTTCGGTTTAATTAATATTCCGATCAAAAACTTTATTTCTTAAAAGGATTTAATCTTTTACCTCTCAATGAAAGATTCGAGGAAGAATAGACATTCTCGTGATTTGTATCCAAAAGAGTCAATTAGAAATTGGAAAAAACAAAATTGGATTATGAAATTACGAAACATAATTGGTTTTTGAATTGGATCAATATTTCCAATTGAATAAGTATGAGTAAGGGGTCCATGGATAAATAGAGAAGGGAGTATTTCTAATCGTAACTAAATCTTCAATTTATGATTTGTATAAAAGAGATTGAAGCAAAACAGCTATTAACTAATGGCTTTGGTTTACTAGAGACATCGACATATTATATTGTTTTAGCTCGGTGGAAACAAAATCCTTTTCCTAAGGATTCTTTCAAATAGAAATAGAGAACGAAGTAACTAGAAGGGTGGTTCTAACCCCCCCTGTTCTATAGGGATCATCTATAAAGCGGGTTTTGTTTTGAATGCATTCAAACAGAAAAGCTGACATAGATGTTATGGGCCGAAATTTCTTTTCTTTTTTTTTGTAATTTAGTTCACATCTGACATATGTGAAATTTGTCCATCTTTCATAAAGGAGCCGAATGAAACCAAAGTTTCACGTTCGGTTTTGAATTAGAGACGTTAAAAACGATGACTCAACGTCGACTATAACCCCTAGCCTTCCAAGCTAACGATGCGGGTTCGATTCCCGCTACCCGCTTATATCTCTATATTATATATATTAATTTATTCTCTATATTTCTAAAATTCTATATTCTATTTAGAATATGTTTAATAGTAAAAGTTATAGTTTTTATCTATTATAAAATATTATATTATTTAAATTCTATATTAAATAATCTATAATATAGAGGATCTAATTATAATTATTCATGTAATGAATCTAATTTAATGTAATTATTAATATAATGATAATGAATGTATCATTGAATTGAATGCGCAATTCCTGGAATTCTCTCAATGGTCTTTTTTCTGACCAAGAGATGTGAAAACAAAACTAAGAAAAAAGCGTCCATTGTCTAATGGATAGGACAGAGGTCTTCTAAACCTTTAGTATAGGTTCAAATCCTATTGGACGCGACGGATTTCCATATATTTCTTTTCTACTAACTAGGTATTTTGAATGATTTGAACAAGAGACCCTTATACTTATTTATATATTTATTTATATATTTATTCTTAATAATAATTTTTTATTACTATAAAATTATTAATATAAAAAATATATAATAAAATAAAAGATTAGATTATAGAAATAATTATTTCTATAAAATTAGAAAGTTATTTAAAGGAATTTCTTTATACCTGTTCCTGAAGTAGAAAGCGTTCCATTTGTTCTTGAATAGCGTCTTTCAAAAGGGCTTCCGCTTCCTCATTGAATATCTTGGTAGAAGATATGATTTCTTGGAACTGCGGTTTATTCGTTTTTAAATAAGTACGTAACTCAACGAGAAATTTCTTTACCTGTCCAATTTCTAATGAATCAAGATAACCATTCGTTCCAGTATAAATAGTCATTACCTGTTCTTCCACCGTGAGAGGGGATGATTGAGATTGTTTGAGCAACTCGCGTAATCGTTGACCTCTTGCCAATTGATTCTGAGTAGCTTTATCGAGATCAGACGCGAATTGTGCAAAGGCTTCTAATTCTGCGAATTGTGCCAATTCTAATTTTAGTTTGCCGGCTACTTGTTTCATGGCTTTAATTTGAGCGGCAGATCCTACTCTGGAGACGGAAATCCCCACGTTAATGGCAGGTCTGATTCCAGCATTGAATAAATCGGCGGATAAGAAAATTTGGCCATCTGTAATTGAGATTACATTAGTAGGAATATAAGCTGAAACATCTCCCGATTGGGTCTCAACTATTGGTAAAGCAGTCATACTTCCTTCACCTAAACGCGAACCTGATTTAGCGGCTCTTTCCAAAAGTCGTGAATGCAAATAAAAAACATCTCCTGGATAAGCTTCGCGACCCGGCGGTCTTCGTAATAGAAGAGACA